TAATATCAAGTGCTATTCCTGCTTTGGCATTTCTAATTTCCGGAGTTTTATCTCCAATTAGGAAGGGGCCAGAGAAACTTTCTAGTTATGAATCAGGTATAGAACCGATCGGGGATGCTTGGTTACAATTTAGAATCCGTTATTATATGTTTGCTCTAGTTTTTGTTGTTTTTGATGTTGAAACAGTTTTTCTGTATCCGTGGGCAATGAGTTTCGATGTACTGGGGGTATCTGCTTTTATAGAAGCTTTCATTTTCGTGCTTATCCTAATTCTTGGTTTAGTTTATGCATGGCGAAAAGGGGCATTGGAATGGTCTTAGTTCATTTCCTGAATACTTCTACAATAAAAAAAAAAACCATTGAAACAATTATGAATTCCATTAAGTTTCCCGTACTTGATCGAACAACAAAAAATTCAGTTATTTCAACTACGTTAAATGATCTTTCAAATTGGTCAAGACTTTCCAGCCTATGGCCGCTTCTTTATGGTACCAGTTGTTGTTTTATTGAATTTGCCTCATTAATCGGCTCCCGATTTGACTTTGATCGTTATGGGCTAGTACCAAGATCAAGTCCTAGACAGGCGGACCTTATTTTAACAGCAGGTACAGTAACAATGAAAATGGCTCCTTCTTTAGTGAGATTATATGAACAAATGCCTGAACCAAAGTATGTTATTGCTATGGGAGCGTGTACAATTACAGGGGGGATGTTCAGTACCGATTCTTATAGTACTGTTCGAGGAGTTGATAAGCTAATTCCTGTAGATGTCTATTTACCGGGTTGTCCACCTAAACCAGAGGCTGTTATAGACGCTATAACAAAGCTTCGTAAGAAAATAGCTAGAGAAATCTATAAGGATCGAATTAGACCTCAACAGGGTAATCGGTGTTTTACTACCAATCACAAGTTTTTTGTTGTACGCAGTAGAAATTATGATCAAGAATTACTCTATCCACCATCATCTACTTCAGAGATCTCTACTGAAACATTTTTTAAATACAAAAGTCCAGTATCTTCCCACGAATTAATGAATTAGGGAAGATTTTAGAGAATCAGAAAAAAATCTTCATAAATTAGAACTCATGGTAAATGTGAAATACTTATTTTATATAAAAAGGTGTGGGGGAAATAAAAAAGATGCAGGGCACTTTGTCCGTTTGGCTAGCCAAACGCGGGCTGGTTCATAGATCGTTGGGCTTCGATTACCAAGGAATAGAGACTTTACAAATAAAGCCCGAAGAGTGGCATTCTATTGCTGTAATTTTATATGTATATGGTTACAATTATTTACGTTCGCAATGTGCCTATGATGTGGCACCAGGTGGCCTCTTAGCCAGTGTGTATCATCTTACGAGAATAGAATATGGTGTCAATCAAGCGGAAGAAGTCTGCATAAAAGTATTTTCTCACAGGAGTAATCCTAGAATTCCATCTGTTTTCTGGGTTTGGAAAAGTACGGATTTTCAAGAACGGGAATCTTATGATATGTTAGGAATCACTTATGATAGCCATCCACGACTCAAACGGATCTTAATGCCCGAAAGTTGGATAGGGTGGCCTTTGCGTAAGGATTATATTGCCCCTAATTTTTATGAAATACAAGATGCTTATTGAATGATAAAAAACAAGTCTTAGCTTCTACAACTACAGACCTTCACGGAATATTTTGAATTCTATTCTTTTTTAGATCAAACAAACGGAAGAATTGAGGTCTCATTCATATTATTATAGCTTGATCTCCAATTTGAAAAAAAAAATACTTTTTTTTCGTAAAAGCTGAGCCAATAGGATGAACTAAAAAAAAGAGTTCTGCATTATGAACTTTGTATCGCGCACATAACTTAGTCAATTTTAGTTACATAACTGGGAATGAATAAATAAGATCGGAAAGCAATAAATTAGGGGGGGGGGTACAATTCTACTTCTATTGTATCTAATGAATCTTGGGGTATTTCTGCCCTTCAACTATAGATATAGACCTTTTTTTTACTTGTTTTGTTTGATTCGTTCAAACATAGCTCATTTAACCTTTCCTTTCGAATATGTATTATGTATAAAGTATTACACATTCTTTTTGAACGGATGGATCCACAACATGAACAAAAAAAGAGAGGGGGATAAAGGATGATTGCACTTTTTTTACTAAAGATACGTTTAATTTTTTAATTTGAAGAATAGAAACTTATCAAAATTAATCAACCCTATGCCAAGAACCAGATTTGAACTGGTGACACGAGGATTTTCAGTCCTCTGCTCTACCAACTGAGCTATCCCGGCCATTACCGAAGTATCATCCTCATTTTACTAGATGACTTAGGTCTATGTCAATTAAAAGAAACGCAAAAGTAGTAAATGAAAAAGTTTTTGACCGGGAATTTCTTGGATCTTCGAAAAGAAGACTTTCTAAGTTTTAAAATGAAAAATGATATAGATTCTAAATAATTCAAATCAATATTTCTTTCTCATTTGTACGTGTATGATATATCCCCCAAGACTTGTATATAATAAGAAAAGAAATTATAGTTTGTAAAAGCGTAGTATGAATGAAAAAAGATAATGAATTCTTGAATAACTAAAAAAAAAAGGTAAGGTGTCAAACGGACCTTTTTGGGGAGTAGAGTTGGGGATAGAGGGACTTGAACCCTCACGATTTTAAAAGTCAACGGATTTTCATCTTACTATAAATTTCATTGTTGTCAGTATTGACATGTAGAATGGGACTCTATCTTTATTCTCGAGTGAATCATTTGATAAACACAAGGTAGTGAACTCCATTTGTTAGAACAGCTTCCATTGAGTCTCTGCACCTATCCCTTTTTTCTCGCTTTCTAAACTCTGGTTTGTTCGCGTAAACCAGGATTTGGCTCAGGATTGCCCATTGTTAATTCCAGGGTTTCTCTGAATTTGAAAGTTATCACTTAGTAGGTTTCCATACCAAGGCTCAATCCAATTAAGTCCGTAGCGTCTACCAATTCCGCCATATCCCCTTTTTTGCTTTGAGATTAGGATCTCATTATGATGTCTTTCCATTTTTTTCTTATGCCGAAACCTTGGAATTCATTATCATTATATATAGATACTTATTTTATTTCTTTGGTATCTTCTTTCATTTTTTTTAGCCCCATCCATATTGATTTAGTCTAATCAACAAAGATTCTATCATTTTTGTATTTGCAATTCAATATGGTTATATATTACATAACATATATATGTTCTTCCTTTTCTCATCTTTGTCTTAAATTTGAATAAATAGTCGAACGGTCGATTTTTTTTACTTCCATGAAAAGAAATTTATGATTATTATTGAAACTTAGAATCCTACAATGTGCAATGGAAAAAGAGTATAAGTCTACTTCGTAGATTTGAAATTCGAATATTCATTTCGAATATTAATTCTAATAATTCTATAATATTAGAAATAAAATACAAAGACAAAAAGTATAAAATAATAATAATAGCATGAGGTTAGAACAAAAAAACAATAATTTCAAATCAGATATCATTTAACTTAAAAAAAAAAAATTCTGATCTAATTAAGATTTTCTTATTTAGAAACTAATGAAATCAAAATTGGAAAGTCGATATATTGCTATATTCTATTAATTATAATTAATTAAGGTTATGTTTTATTTAATGATAGTCACTATTTATTTGAGCTATATTCTGTTCTAGAATATATAGAATATGATTAATTCTAAATAGATAAGGAAAAATATGAATAGAATAGTTAATTTATACGATCTAGTAGTTTAGTTAATTTGTCTGCATGCGCTTTTTTATTTGAGCCCGCTTAGCTCAGAGGTTAGAGCATCGCATTTGTAATGCGATGGTCATCGGTTCGATTCCGATAGCCGGCTTTTCCATCTTTTTTCGTTTTTTTTTTTACATAATTTTTAATGTACTTTCAAAATCAAAGAAGATTGAAAAGACTTCTTTCACCTTTTTCCAAGAGTTACCACGTCATTTATATTATGTTATATAAACTTCAATATAGGAATATATATTGGGTAAAAGGGTTAGATCTTTGCAAAATAAATCAAGAAAATAAAGGAAAATTTTTTTGATTTATATATATTGTATATACAATAAAAAAAATCTGTATATTGCGAGAATATATCTTCTGACTCTTTGTATTCCAATAGTTTATTGGAGTGGATTTCACGTCATTTATCATTATCATTTAGTTCAGTTTTAATTTTGTTTAGTTTTGTACAATTTCAATAAAAAAAAGGAGTCTTTATGTCACGTTACCGAGGGCCTCGTTTTAAAAAAATACGCCGTCTGGGGGCTTTACCGGGACTAACTAGTAAAAGGCCTAGGGCAGGAAGCGATCTTAGAAACCAATCACGCCCCGGAAAAAAATCTCAATATCGTATTCGTTTAGAAGAAAAACAAAAATTGCGTTTTCATTATGGTCTTACAGAACGCCAATTACTTAAATATGTTCGTATCGCCGGAAAAGCCAAGGGGTCAACAGGTCAAGTTTTATTACAGTTACTTGAAATGCGTTTAGATAACATCCTTTTTCGATTGGGTATGGCTTTGACTATTCCTCAAGCACGTCAATTAGTTAACCACGGACATATTTTAGTTAATGGTCGTATAGTTGATATACCAAGTTATCGCTGCAAACCCCGAGATATTATTACAGTGAAGGATGAACAAAACTCTAGAACTTTGGTTCAAAATCTTCTTGATTCATCTGCCCCCGAGGAATTGCCAAACCATCTTACTCTTCAGACATTCCAATATGAAGGGTTAGTCAATCAAATAATAGATAGGAAATGCGTCGGTTTGAAAATAAATGAATTGCTTGTCGTAGAATATTACTCTCGACAGACTTAATAAACCTAACTTAAGTAAAAAAAATAACTAAAAACAAAACTCCCCTTTGACCTCTTTTTTGATTAAAAATAAAAAGGTACAAGGTAAGGGATTTTGTCGGGGAATCTTTTTCCTATTCATGTATCATAGATTGGTAGGGAGGTTTGGATCCCTTGTTTGCTCTTCCCAGCATTTTCCATATTAAAGAAATTTCGATTTTATATCTATTCTTTTTTATTTTATTTGATACATTGTGGTCAATCACGTAAGATTGGTGAATTAGTTGAAAGTACGGAAAGAGAGGGATTCGAACCCTCGGTAAACAAAAGTCTACATAACAGTTCCAATGTTACGCCTTCAACCACTCGGCCATCTCTCCGACATCAGGATTATGACTGAGTACCTGGGTGAATAGCGAGTTATTCATCGTTTTTTAGATTATGGTTAATAGATACCTTTTTTGACCGGAAAAAATTGGAAGTAGATAGAAGGTTTTTTTATTTTAACGAGTCCGCTTTTATGTTAGTTCGTACTATACAATTCCTTTGTTTGTGAAACAATTTTCTAACAAAAGAAAAGGTAAAGGAAATAAAAAGAGTTATAGAATGGATTACTACCTATGCCAAGATCGCGTATAAATGGAAATTTTATTGATAAAACCTTTACAATTGTAGCCGATATCTTATTACGAGTCATTCCGACAACTTCCGGAGAAAAAGAGGCATTTACTTATTACAGAGATGGTGCGATTTGATTATCATTATTTTTTTTATTTCTCGCCGATTTGGAATAGAAAGAAAAACGAGTATTGAAAAAAATCTACGCTTTTGAAGGTGAAGTTTATAATATAAAAAAAGCAATCCCTTCTGTCATGTATCCACGATTAATGCAGCCTTAGATGCTTCAATTGTGAATTCTAGTATTGAGCAAAAGGTTTTTACCTATGGTTCCCGTATTACAGATCAATCCTACTACACTAATACAATATACGATATAGGAGGCATAGGGGAAGAAGCACTACGCCGAGAAATCAACAACACGAAAACTTTCTTCAAAATGATTTCTTTTCTTTCTTCTTCTTCTTTGGGATTGGGACTAATTAAAATGGTTGGAACAATAAACATCCATCTCGTTCGTACTTTGGATACCCGTATAACCATTGAAGACTGTTGAAGTGACTAATTCCCGGAAATTTAGGGGCGTTGAGAACAAAGAAATTTTTAGAGTTTCCTTTCTTATTTTTATCTAGCATGAACCCACTTGGTAGTAAGAAAAGATCTTTTGCAAGAAGGTTGGCTAGGGATTTCTTGTAAAAACATTAGCCCCGCTTAGTTCATAATGACATCAAATTTTTCCATATATTATTTTCATTATGCACCTAAAGGAGGAGCCGTATGAGATGAAAATCTCACATACGGTTCTGAAACGGAGAATTCGTTAAAGCGAATGACGACCGTAACGGATGTCGGCTCAATCTGAAGGAAATTATGCGGAAGCATTACAGAATTATTATGAAGCTATGCGACTAGAAATTGACCCCTATGATCGAAGTTATATACTCTATAATATAGGTCTTATCCACACAAGTAATGGGGAACATACCAAAGCTTTAGAATATTATTTTCGGGCATTAGAACGAAACCCCTTTTTACCACAAGCTTTTAATAATATGGCTGTGATCTGTCATTACGTGCGACTATCTCCACTATAGAAAAAAAGAACGAACAGCTAGTCAATGAAATACTAGAAACAAAAAAAAGGGCTTTCTACATAAGCATCGTCCAAAACGATTTTTTATCAGCTGTAGCAAATAAATAAACTTCATAGATCGAAATATGAAGTGAAGACTAGATATGCCTAAATACTTTCTTTTCTATGGATAAAAAAAGATTTAATTGATAGAGGAAGCACCGTAAAGATCAATTGGAAAGGTTTTGGACCGATACAACAAGAGCTGTTTATTTATATTATATCATAATATGAGATAAATCTTATGAATCTACTTATGTAATAGAGTGGATCCCCTAAGGTATTGAGCAGCGGTGTAGCATCAGATCCTAAAGACAGTAAGTCTTTTTCTTTTTTTATGAAGTATGAAAAAAAAGTCTTTTTCAAAGATTCTATATAAATTTTTATATGAAAGCGGGATAGTTACCTTTCAGAAAATTCTAATATCTAATAACAGTGGACATGCCTTTGTTTTTCTGAAGGTAGGAGAAAAGATAAAACTTATTATATTAATTAATATATTAATTAATAATATATTAATTAAATCAAAATGAAAGTTTGAAACTCATGTAATTACTCTCTTTTGTTTAATCCAAGAAAAACCGAATATCTATAAGAAATCTCATTCAATTAGACATTCAATTAGATATAAAGTTAAAGTAGGTTAAAGTAAAAAAACTGGTACACCAAAACAAAAGAGTTGGTTGTCGAGCCGTATGAGGTAGGAAACTCTCAAGTACGGTTCTCAGGGAGGGAATTGACCCGCCTATTCCGACCGTGGAGAACAGGCCATTCAACAAGGAGATTCTGAAATGGCGGAGGCTTGGTTCGCTCAAGCCGCTGAGTATTGGAAACAGGCTATAACGCTTACTCCTGGTAATTATATTGAAGCACAGAATTGGTTGACGATCACGAGGCGCTTCAAATAAGAACTTTTACTTTGTT